GCGGGTAGACCAAGAGAAGTTCTTTATTTTTATTCAACAGTCTAAGGAGTCAATTCCTTCAAAGCTTCCACCGGGAAAGAGCCAAGCAGCTGCTATTTGAACAACGGATATGGAGACAGCGTATGATTTCAAAGTTAAAAAATATTGAACAACGGATTCAGCCATTTAATAGAATATCTACAACTTATGGCTCCACTGGTTGTATGCTAGATGCAACCTATTCTGTAACAACTTCTTCTGGCTATAGCACCTGCTCATTCCCTGACTTCCTTTCTTCTCTCAGGGCATTCTCTTCTTCTTTAACTATGTCATTTGCTTTCACGAGCACCGGTTACGAGAACAGTCAGAGCAGATTCTATATAAGAGTACCTTCTGCCCCATTTGGCTCAATATCAATAGCCGGAGATTAAATAGCGAGGGTTACGTTCACATTTTTAAGAGCGGCCCATCAGATCCTACATAATCAACAGGAGAGAGCCAAATGTGCCATGGACACAGCAGGAGCAGTCCTAGATAAATTGGACTGAAACGGAGTTTGCATGTCTTAACCGTACTAACAGCTTCGTCCGTGCAATGGCTTTATTATTTATTCATTTCACAACAGGAATGAATAAAGCTCTTAAAGAAAGATGCAAATAGTCAAGAAAAGAATGCCGCTACTATTGAATATAATTTCTTGGCTAGCAAAGAAATCTCGCCGAAAGATGAGAGAAAAGGGAATGATTTGAGAAAGCAGTAGCCGGCTCGGGGGTCAGAAAGGGTGGGTAAGTATAGAGAGCCAGACGGCTCGTGAAGAGAGAAACCATCTGCCCCATCTATTGACTTAGATGAGGAGTCTCGTCTTGAGCACGAAACCTGCTCTGAGTAGTCTTTGCGAGGCGTCCCTTTGATCTTTCTCAAAAAGGTAGGTTAATGTCTGGCTTTCAGCGCCCGTGTTCAACACGTGTTAAAGGCAGCTAAAATGCCCTTATAGAATTCGATTTGAGCTTAGCTTAGCTCTTTCTAGAGATTCTTGGCCAGGAAATGGAAGAGAAGTTTTGGAAGGAAGTGAATTAGCCACCTACGATGAATACATAAAAAAGAAAGAAGAAAAGAGGCGGGGATGGGAGATTTACATGGACAAGATTAATAAAAAGAGAAGAAAGATAAGGACAATCTAGCTAGTCTCAGCCAGCTAGTAGAATAGAAAAAATAGATAAAAGAATTGAATATCATATAAGCGGCTATATAAGTAGATTCCTACGGAATCTCTAGAAGCAAGCCCTGGTTCAGGCAGCAAGCCGGGGTTCGGTTCCATATTCATGGGGATCCATCCACTTACTTTGGTCGATTAGATCCCTGTATACAAGCCGTACCCGGCTGACTTACTTTCCTCTGCCCGCACTCGGGAAAAAAGGAGCTACTGACACTGACTACTCTCTGCTATCTTTTACATTACGCCATTAAGGAAGCAAACTCTTAGTATCGGATTGAGAGCTGTGGTTCGGGATCTCCTGCTACAAAAACTACTTCAGTCTAATGCGCCTACCCTGGGTCACGAGCTGCCTTAAGGCATGCCCTTACCCCTAATCCTAAGCCCTTACTCCACCACGAACAGCGGAGTAAGCTCTCACTGGAAGGATCGGAACACACAACAGTAGCCCAGGCTTAGGGCGCATGATCTCATTGCAGGGCTTGACCGCTCATGCTCATCTCGATAAGAAGACTAGACTCCGCTGGGGTGATAGCTGGCTTAGGTTTCTCGGCTAGTCTCCCCCGCATTGTGTTAGCCGGCGAGAGCGGGCATGCTCTCATCGCTTCCGTGTTCCTAGTTTGCCATTGAGGAACGCTCTGCCCTACGGGGGAAAAATGGGGTGAAGATGGTTGGCTAGGTAGTGCAGTTGAGGTCGCTTGCCTTGGCCAGACTGGGGAAGAACCAGTAGCAAGGACAGGAACGAGCGTACTTACGACAGTATGAGAGAGAGGAGAATCTATTTTTTACTCTTACATTGCAATGGCAATTGATTGACCTGGCGGACTGGACTGACAGACTCATCCAGAGGACGAAGACAGTCAGTATACCCTTTCTCTCCTCCATATAGAGGCTTGGAAGAGTCCATCTCACTACCCAGAGTAGATATTATTCAAATAGTAGATAGAATCCATCTTGGCTATCTTGAGCTTATGAATAAGGCTTGGGGCTACTTTTTCTTTTCTGCTTACTACTAGGGCTTCCAGCACTAATTCCTACGCAACATCGGGTTTCCCCTGTGACCTTCACAGCGCTTTAAAAGCAAAAAAGATATCTTATTTAGCCTGTAAGTCGAAGAGTCATAGAACCCATGCTACTAAGCAAGTCAACTACCTGTAGAGTCACTCTATCTAAGGTAGCTGCATACGGGGGAAGGGAGAGGCTTATTGCACGATCCGCCCAACCCAGCTAAGCTAATAAATGCTGCATAAGGGAGTGGTAGGCCGGCCCCCGCCCATCTGGAGGTGCACGAACATATGCAAAGGGGTAAAGAGAGAAGTCCATGGAGAACTACCAAATAGAATGACTTTTATTTGTTCGTACCATTCTGTCATCGATAACTGCTGGGTCGGTTGGTGAGTCACCCCCCAAAAAGCATCGAGAAAGGTCAAGCATATCTTTTTTATGAAATGATCAGCGGTTTCATTTATGCTATGCCCTGCCGTGTGTCTTTATTGAGCTTTCTTCACTTCAGCGCCATGCGCTTTGCTTCGCTTTATAGAAGAGAGAGCCTTGTCTTGAGAGCGAAAAGCAAGGGCAAGCGATAGAAAGGATAGTCCCTCGCGCGAACGACTAAAAAATGGTGAGATCATTAGTGAAAGAAGGACCAACGACGATCCTAAAGGAGAAGAAGGAGTAGGAGGAGTCAGTTTTCTTTGAAGATCGAGTAAAAAATAGGACAATTATGCCATTCGGAAATAGTCTTCTACAGAGGGAAAGCCTGTTACGAGTAAGTGGAGAGGAAAGATCTCCAGAGATTCTTATCTCATTCCATTCCAGTGGCTCAACCAGTAACCAATGGCGAAAACTCAAAAATCCATGGTTTCCCGGTAGAACCCTATTTCGCCCAAGTTGTTTCGGAACCGGAAAAAAGAAGCGGTTTTTCGCACAGCTTGCTCATAGTGCAGGTCCCACTTGTATATCGTATTTGGCCGAAGAAGCATCGGACAGGTTGGAGTTCTTACCTTCTTGGGACTCCATGGACCAAGATCTGCTTTTATTATATGGGCAATACCGATCTACTTTCACTTTAGTAGATCATATGGATGTAGAAAAAACTTATCATTTTGATGAATTGGAAACATCTCTTTTCAATTTCTATTTACCTAGTTCATATCTTTGTTTCGTGTGTTCCCGGGAGGAATTAAATCTCTTAAATCTCGGGATACCACCTAAATAACTGCGGCCAGAGAGTAAAGTAAAATAGGTCGGGAAGAAAGAGTCTGAGGTCGGGTCGGACGACATACATCTTGGTTGGTTCCACAGCATGCTCCTCGCTGCCCTATGGAGTAATACGGGGGGCAAGACTCTCTTAGAGGTATTAACAACATCTCTATATGGTGACTATCACCTAACGTCTTTCGCTCAACAGCTCATCACTGTTACCGCGAGAGATGACTTGGTCGAAACCCAAGTGCCTTCCTATGGGAGAACAAGTTATCTTCCATGCGGGCGAGGCTTAGTCAAGCACAAGTTTGGGTATTTGCCACATGCTCACTCCTTACCACTAATGGTATCATTGCCAGGCGTGGGAGATCACATTTAGGCTTGTGTTGCTTTTGAGTGATAGATCTGGTCCCATCTAGTCTAGAATAAATATCATATAGAGAAGAGATGGACAAAGAAGTCTGTCAAAAGGGGCCGATGGATCGCCCTTAATGCCCAACAAGTCCCATGCCTTTCTTGGTTGGACCAACCATAGATTTCGTTCCAAGTCTTTATGCATTTTTAGAGCAAGAAGCAGAACTATAGAGATGAAAGTGTTTCAAATGTCGTTCACAGGTATTTTCCATTTTTTTCCAAATTCTCCTTGTGATGCAGCGGAACCATGGCAATTAGGATCTCAAGACGCAGCAACACCTATGATGCAAGGAATAATAGACTTACATCACGATATCTTTTTCTTCCTCATTCTGATTTTGGTTTTCGTATCACGGATCTTAGTTCGCGCTTTATGGCATTTCCACTATAAAAAAAATCCAATCCCGCAAAGGATTGTTCATGGAACTACTATCGAGATTCTTCGGACCATATTTCCTAGTATCATCCCGATGTTCATTGCTATACCATCATTTGCTCTGTTATACTCAATGGACGAGGTAGTAGTAGATCCAGCTATGACTATCAAAGCTATTGGACATCAATGGTATCGGAGTGCGCCTCTTCACGAGGGCGATTTAAGTGCAACGAAATGCCTTAAAGTTGAATATGGTTCGCGAAGCATCTGGCTTACCGGTAATCTCCCATTCCCGCCGTCGAGAGACTTTCATAACTATAGCATGCCAGAAACGGGGAGTTGAGGTGGTTAGGCCTATACCCCGAAATGCTCCCAGCATAGGAGCCTATGGTTCCATTCTTGTTGTTGCTGGAGGTACACATCCCTCTTCTCGGTGTGGAGCGATATACGAGAAATAGATGCTCAGCCTGCAATGTCCGATAACGGCGCTGAAGTAGTGAATCTATCGGCACCATAGCAGTGGCATACAACTTTGGGCCTAACGGCCGGCCCAGTAACCTTTCGGAATGGGGGATCCCCGTTGGCAACAACCACGGTAGTAGTTGCGGAACTACTGGGCCGGGAGAGGACAACCTCTTGTTCCTGCTCCTCTTTCTTCGCTTCGGGGACGGAGGTCCTACGGTAGGTAACAGCAGGCACAAGCAACTTGACCGAAGGGGACCAGCGCTTCTACTCCTCGGTAGAGGAGCCGTTCGCAGCGAGAAGCAAGGGATGTCGTGAACTGTGGGAGGTCACAGAGAATTGACCTATTCATAGAGTGATCCTATGATCGATACAGGATATAGACGATCTCTTTCTTTATTCTATTCTTTTTCTGAAAAAAAAAGAAGGGTAACTCAACTTCTCAGCTAGAGTTGGGGGCGGGACCCGTTGGCATAATGCACGCTGGAACGTGGGAATTCGAGGTCTCATGAACTACTACTAAAAACCAACTTTTTGTTGAATTTGTGGACAAACGATATCCGGTCAGGCCGATCCTTTTAGGAAAAAATGGATGGATCCTTTTAGATCTACGGGCCGGCCGTTCACACGAGCATAGGGAATCTATACTCGAGCGTTCAACTGTGCCCCGGACAGGATAGGTGAGGAATCACTCTGGATCTTCTTTATTGGGGCCTACAACTTCGCCGAGCCCGACTAGCATCCCTTTCCACTGCGCATTTATCGAACAAAGAAGACGACTATAGGATCGAATTCGCTTTCCGTGGTGAACCGGTCGTCCCATACCTTCCGCCTGTCTCATATGTGTGGAACCAGGTCTTTTTCGGTTCCAGCCTCCCCCTCGAATACCTCGAATACATAGGGTAGGTAGGGCTGGGTGATAAACGGTTCCCTGTTGCCAATACAAATTCCCCGGCCTTCGATTCCCCTTACTCATAAAGGGTCTTACGGTTGGGAGAACTACCTAACTAAAGAGAAATAGTGTTCTTTCTAAGAGCAGGCGTGGAGAGCTTTTTGCGGGGAAACTTGCAAGTACAGTTTGGAGGGAGGCGGGCGTCGACCCAACCTTATGAGTATTCGGACTATAACAGTTCCGATGAACAGTCACTCACTTTTGACAGTTATACGATTCCAGAAGATGATCCAGAATTGGGGCAATCACGTTTATTAGAAGTGGACAATAGAGTGGTTGTACCAGCCAAAACTCATCTACGTATTATTGTAACACCTGCTGATGTACCTCATAGTTGGGCTGTACCTTCTTCAGGTGTAAAATGTGATGCTGTACCTGGGCGTTTAAATCAGATCTCTATTTCGGTACAACGAGAAGGAGTTTACTATGGTCAGTGCAGTGAGATTTGTGGAACTAATCATGCCTTTACGCGTGCGCCCGGAAAGATAGGCCGACTGCTGAGCCCACTCTGGCTCAGCCGCACCACCCAGGGTGCGAGCCACCCGAGAAGCAAGCTATTACAGCGAGCGGCTGGAGCAGTATGGAGCCGAGGAGCAAAGCAGTAGATAAGATAGAAGAAGGGGCCAGGCTCCCGGTGGAGCAGAGGATACGGTTAGGATAACGAACTTGAAACGCGGAGCCCGAGCGGCCGGCGAGCGAGTGGTTAGTGGCCAATAGCGCCCTAGTTGATGGCATTCCTCTCTGCGGCTGGCACTCGAGGAACCACGGGGCACTCCATACAGAGCAAACAAGTCTTAGGGATGAGACGCCCGCGCAAGGACCTCAATTCTCATTAGGAGGTCGAACCAAGGACCTATGGAAGTCGGGGCTACCCCGTCCCTATGGGCAACGCAACAGTGTCCTGAGGGAGGAGTTTAGAGGCCTTATAGTAGCACGGACTTTTTTGCTTTCTAGGTCATGCGAAGGGGGCCAGTCCAAGATCGTACTGTTCCTCTACAAAGACAACAGACGCTCTCAACGGCTAGGCGCCACTCTCTTTCTGAGTTCTTCCAGCTTCTTCATGATTTCGTGCCGCGGTGAACAAAAAAAAGAGGGCCATCTCAGCGGAAAGAGAAGGACCTGCAACGGCAGAGACTACTGACCCTCTTCTTGTTCCTAGCCGCCTGTTACGAGTCCGGGAAGCCTCCTCAATATGAGGCTCAAAATAGAGAAGGGCGGGCAGGGCTTTTTTTTCAGCTTGCTGCTCGTTTTCTCGCTTCCGAGAGGCGAAGGGGCCTGACTTACGGTTTCCAAGCCTGGCGCGAAGGGATTGGATTTCACCTATGATCAGATCAGTGGTAAACCATAGTTTACTTTTTTCGTGGTGTTGTTGACGTTGTTGAAAGCGAATTTTTAAGTAGGCCTCGCTTTTCAGAGCTGCTCCCAGCTCACACTATGGTGGAGGAGGTGCCGTGAAGATCTAGGAGTGTGAGCAGTACGAGCTGAAAGGCTCCCATACTGTTTGGAGGGCAGGGGGCATAGATGCCAAACAAACCTGACCCCTATCTATCGTCGTAGAAGCTGTTTCTAGGAAAGATTATGGTTCTCGGGTATCCAATCAATTAATCCCACAAACCGGGGAAGCTTAAGCGGAAATGAAAGAGTAGGGTGAGGGAAAAGGGGGGAAGCAACTAAATGGAAGGCTTCGCCCGCTCGCTCGAACGCTCGTTTAGTAGACAGCGAGTGGAGTGCATAAGCCCCTTTAGAAATAGGGGCGAGTACTACACGAGCTCGTAAGTAAAAGTACGGAACGGGCCTTGTCTACGAAGCGGAGCGACCTCGTCTTGCTTGCTTCTGGCGAAGCTTCTAGCACTAGAGAATAGGCATTCTAGTATGGCAGGAATACTACCTTTTCTTTTAGGTCGACCACTACATAGAAGCGATAGCGAAGCCGTATAAAGGCGAGCAGCCCCTATAGCAACAGCAAACGGCCTACTTATAGCCTTTTCCCCTTTATTCGGGGACTTCAACGGGCCTTACAAGCTCATAAAATGGCAATTCTTCGCGTTTTCCTCAGACAGTGAGAATGAATTACTTGATTGACATTGAAAGATATGTGTACCACACCGAAAAAAGAATATGCCGATATGCTTGATGTACCAGCCAAGCCGGCTCGACCATATACAGTATGAGGGATTCGCCTTTGCCTCAGACAGAAGAACAGCGGATTGAACAGGACAACCGGGAAGGGAAGCCTGACATAGATATTTATTTGAACAAAGGAACTTAAACCGGTACCAGAAACCAAACAAGAGATGGAATTCCAGATTGAACAGATGACCGACCTACAATAAGACGAGAATCTAATTCCTAATTCAATTCTCTAAGACGAGCTAAAGGGGTGTCTCTAAAAGCAGCCAAGGCCAAGAGCAAGCAAGAGGAGTAGTCCTATCTGCCTAGAAGGATTCGATAAAGAGAATGTGAGTGGGCAGGAGATTCATAGACACAGAAAGAGAAGACCAAAAGGAGCAGAAGGCACTCAGTTGTTTATGTGAAATCAAGGAGCAACAGGTTACACTTTTACACTTTCCCGAAGAGAGCTCGAAGCAATAAGATGAAAGATGAGATGAGATGCTAGCCTTAGCGCGGAAGATCAATCATTGAGCCTTAGGCCACTACCGAGCAGCAATGGAGGATCATAACCACTTGAGAAATGATGATCCATACTTGAAAAGGCGGAGACAGTACCTCTTGTTTGTTGCGACAAATCGAATTTCAAAAGCCCATTTATCAATCACATTTTCAGGCACACCAGAGACGTCGGACCCACGAAAGTCCCCCCTTTTTACTAATATACACGGGCTTCTGAGATGATTCTTTAATAAACCAAAACCTGCAACAGAGTCCTTCATTTCTACCACTTACAAGTTGAGAGATGTTCAATTCCCAATGGCAGAAGAAGGGTGCAAGCTGGAAGGGCTTGGACAAGATATTCTTCACTCGGACAGGAGATGCAGCGCGCTTAGCGTCGGAAAGATCCCCCTACATGGGTGTGCTATCAAACTAGGAGAAGAACAGAACTAAACGGATCAATTCCTTTGACCGGTCGTTTCGAGTTTCCAGTTCTTCTGGATTGCTAACGTGATTCGATGACGCCAACGGAAGGAACCGCTGGAAATTCATCCAACTTCGATCTCCTAAAGGCAAGTGCGTAGGCTATAGAATCCCTCCTTCGGCTCTAAACAGCTACTGTGCTTATTTGGTCTATCAACTACTCAGCCAGCTACTGACCCAATTGGGAGCTTTTCAGTCAAGGTCGTCGGATTTAGAGGTCCTTCTTTCGCAAGGGTCCAGATCATTCCATTGGGGAGAAACCCTTCCATAACTAGACCCCCTTCAAGTTAGACTTATACGTCTACACGGCTTTTGACTTCTTCCTTCAAGCGTGCCTTATCCCAGTCTGTTGGGAATCGGTAAAGGGATTGGGATAGATGCTCCTTCAGCCGCGGCCTCCGGAGGTTCCACAAGATGACCTGTGGGATGAGCTAGACCGGCCCCTCATCAGTGAAGCGGAGCCTCTGTCGTGTCATGAGCTGAAGGAGAGGCTTACTGTCCTTCTCTTCCTTTGGTAGGAAAAGGAAGAGAGAAGGGCGTCGATCCGCTTTGTGAGGCGGACAGCGGACAAGCTGGGCCTGAGGAATGCCTCCCCGCGAAAGAGGATTCTAATCCTCAAAGAAATAGAAAAGCTAACTCCCAACCCCCGCAAGCGTATGGCCAATTCTGCGCAGAATGCGGCGGTCCTATTAATCAATAAGGTTGCGACATGGAAGCAAACCAGGAGAGGGCCAGGGGGAAAGATATATGAGAAGGGGGGGCGGGCTAAGATTCAATTCGAAGTAACGTAACAGGATTCGATGTTGCACCATCTTCAACTCTTCTCGGGATCCGGAGTTTTTCGAGAAAAGGTCCATCCTTCAATATCATGATTGGGTCGACCAGGCCAGATCATGAGTGAATAGAAAATATAAAATGTACATAGCTGTTCCAGCTGAAATACTTGGAATAATTCTACCACTTCTACTAGGAGTCGCCTTTTTAGTGCTAGCTGAACGTAAAGTAATGGCTTTTGTGCAACGTCGAAAGGGTCCTGATGTAGTGGGATCATTTGGATTGTTACAACCTCTAGCAGATGGTTTGAAATTGATTCTAAAAGAACCTATTTCACCAAGTAGTGCTAATTTCTCCCTTTTTAGAATGGCTCCAGTGGCTACATTTATGTTAAGTCTGGTCGCTCGGGCCGTTGTACCTTTTGATTATGGTATGGTATTGTCAGATCCGAACATAGGGCTACTTTATTTGTTTGCCATATCTTCGCTAGGTGTTTATGGAATTATTATAGCAGGTCGGTCTAGTAATTAGGGGGCGGCCGTTCGGTCGCCTATGATACTAGGACCAATAGGTCAAAAATGGGTTTGTGCCGCAGGTGTTGAACGATCTACTCTACACAGGTGTGGGCTTACAGGGCTAGGGCTCATAAACCCTTTCTTTCATTCATCAATAGGGCTCTGGTCGGTCACTTTTCTGGGCCGGGATCGATAAGTGGAAGTCATAAAAAAGAGATCTTTCTCTTCGCACCTCAGATCAAGAGGAAGGGTAGCTTGTCAAGCTGGCCTATATAATAATAATAATAGAATCTAAATATATAAATACAAAGATTCGCTGTCTTTTAACCGGCTGTTCTTCTTTGTCAACGCTACTAAGGACCTATAGGTTCGCCTGCTTTACTTAGGAAAGATAACGAGAACGGGTTATTCAAAAAGGAAAAGGCGCTACTTAGCCCTACATTAGTATAAGTAAGCGGCTGAGTTAGCCTACCCTACTTAATGTATTGTATAGTAGGCGAGCGAGTTAGCGAAGACGCTTAGGCTAATAGAAAAGAGTGCGTCGGTGCGTAGCCTTCATTCTACTACGCTACGAAAAGGTTACGAAGTCACTTAGCTCGACGTTAGGAGAGTCAAGGGGGAACCCCATACCTACATAGAAGAACCGTTGTTCGCTGACTTTCGAAGGTCTAACCTTTTGCTCCTCTACTGAAAAGGGGCAAAGCCGCTTTGCACCACTGATAGACTACTTAAGATTCAATTCAAAAGGCCCTACTTAGTTTCGCAAGCCTTTGTCATTGTCAGTCAACTAAGTAGGGCCCGAGGCGCCCCCTGCGAATCCGTAAATCTGAGGAGCATGCCGCAACAAAAGGATGGTCCCCTATGCATTTCATTCTTTCCGGAAGGGAAAAAAGTACCCCCCATCATAGTGAACCTCTCCTTGTGATCGGGATGAGGTAGATGCCTCCCGGCCAGGGGGCGGATCGAATCGGAGTTTCCTTAGGTAGCCACCGACCTACAGTTATCCTTAAACTTCCGTGCTTGGTGGAGAAGAAGCGAACAAAGGTACGCTCGCTTGCTGTCTTGTTCTCTGTCGCGAGCTGAGATCGCTTGCCAGCTAGGTCAGATTGGAGCAACATTGTATGAGAACATATTACCCATATTCGGGGACAAGGGGCGGAACGACCTCTCGATCTACTTACTGCAGCCCAGGAAGAAAAACGTCGTCTAGGCGCTCCCTGTTGCTCCGATCTCCCCTACGCCTAGGACGTTGTCTGGGCCCAAGAGCCATAGTGAGTTGCTGTTTACATTTTTTTCGTTGTTGATACCGGCAAGACCCAGCCAGATGATGTCTGCTGGTTGGTAGTGAGAGGACTCTTAGTACCTGCATACCCAAAAGGGGGCGCTGGTTCAAAAACAATCCTTTTTTTCTTGCTCTCCCTTAGCAGCGGGAAAGGAGTCTATCTATCTGCCTAGCTTTGGTAGATTTCCCCCAACGCAATCCACAGAAATTCCACGAATCCATTGGTGGATAAGTCCGACGACTCAGCAGCAGTGCGGAATTTAGTTTATCGTCTGGTGGATCTGATCCATAGTTAGGGGGCAATACATACCAAAAGGTTCGAAAAAGGAACGCGCATAAAAGTATATAACCAACCCACCCTTCTGTATAACCTATTCACATTAGTGAAGCGGCCGGATGCATAAGGGAAGCGCACGTTTGTGAGACCTTAGTCGGGATGCATAGGGGAGTTCACCTACGAGCACGGAAGAGCGCGGTACCGCTGCCCCTCTCTAAGTAAAGGTCAGATTCTTGGCCCACTCTCCATCTAAAATACAATAGGGACAGCCGTTTCCGGCTGCTCGTTTCGTATCTTAAAGGAAGTAGCCCTAGCCTCTGTCCAGCCGCTCTACCACTGAGCTATTGAGGTGGGCTTAAGGCATGATTAGTTTTCTGCTAAATCGACTTAAAAGAAGATTCTATATCAAAAAAAGATATAGCAGCGCGTTGCTATAATATAAAAAGGGTTTTTCATTCAAATAGAACTTCAAATTCATAGTTATAGAAGTCTAACTAATTGAAGGCGCCTATGAATGAGTTCCAAGAAAGCGCCCGTGAACAGGTTTTCGTAGTTGCAATTCTTTCACGAAGATGGTTTCGAAGCGGAGCTTTCTTTATTTCAGCTACAAATCTCCACTACTCTTATCGTCTGCATCCCCGGGCATTCCCGCCCTCGGCTCTTTTCTTTTCTGTTGATGAGATGTTTTCAAATGATAAGGACACAACAGAATGAGTCGAACCAGTATCAAATAACACATAAGCTTCACGTTTACCCACAAGAAGTGTTCCAGAAAACGGTACCTGAATTAGCTGCCGCCTGATTAGCGGTCAATGCAAACACTCTGCCTGAAGGATTCTGTTGATTCTGCTGACCTCCACTGCCACTTCCTCCACCACCAGTGTTACGCGACACTGTACAATCCTTTGCCCTATGTGCCATACTACCACACAAGAAACATGCTCCAGTCTGTCTATAA